TACCCCTAGAGTCCACTTCTTCCCCATACTACGAGTGAAAGGGAAAATGTAAAGACTACCATTAAAGCAGCCCAAGCGAGACTTACTATATCCATGTGAATCGTGTCCCCTATCTCTATGAATATGAAGGAATTATTCCATTCTTGATCACTAATAATAGTGGAATCAATGGTGCAGAGTCAAAATGGGATTTTGACCTAACGTTTTTGATGAACCAATCCAATGAATACACCCGTAACAAGTCCCTATATGATTTCTGGTGGAATTGGAAAGCACTAAGTACAAGCAAGATACACCGTTGCCCCTTGGAAGTCTCAAGGGAATGTGACTAATGGAATATGTAGGAATAGTAAGACCTATTGTTGCCTTTCATAAACAAAAAGCAGAAAATAAAATATACCATCAAGATATATAACTATATATCACATACTCCTAATTTCCCATCTAAGCCTTACTGTCTCTACTTCTGTGAAATGTGAAACAATTGGAAGACACCCTATTACATTCTTGGCGGGGTTACCCCAACGAAAGCACTTTTTTCCACTTTTATTCTATAAAAGTCAATCACCCATACAATATTAATTGAAAACCTGAGCACTCAGAGACTCTCATGAGTTTGTATGGATACAAAGTATCTTCAGTTCTTTCCACAACTCCTAATTGGATTCCCCACCAGCCTACCCAATCTACTTCAAGACTCAGTCAGTAAACACTAGTAGGGTAAGGTAATTAGGAAGTATTTATAGTCCTTCCTATAACCCCTTCTTGGATCCTAGGAGCAAGGATTTACAGTCTCTTAGGAACCTTCCTTTGGATACACGGATTTACGGTCCCTGACTTTCGTAGTTCTGAATCTCACAATTGAATCTTACTATGGATTTGATTCGATTGATAAATCAAATCAATGGCCTGAACGCATCAGGAATCCGTAATTAAGTGAGTATTTCTTTATTTATATTGGTAATTCATATTGGTATGGTACAGGTTTGGGTCACACCCCGATTTTTGAAGAAATAATTGAAAGTCAACCCCCCGATTCTTAAAATTGGGTATCGACAGTCCCCGCCCCTTACCTCTGCTTCTGCCAGGCAAGAATTTTGTGAGTTCTATTAGTTTAGTAGGGTAAGAAATTCCGAGTCTTTTGTTAATCAGGCGACACCCGGATTTGAACTGGGGAGAAAGGATTTGCAGTCCCCCGCCTTACCACTCGGCCATGCCGCCAAAACGATACAAAATAGATATAGATGGAAATATTCTGGGGAATTGCTGAACCATTTCTTTTTTTTGATTGGGTCCTGTTGTTCTCTTAGATTGATTGTATTTCAAAACACACAACACCTAAATAAAAGCTTTCCCCCTTTTTTCTATTGAAAGAGAAAAATGGATTTCCAGTCACAGAATCCAAAATTCAGAGCAAGTTGGAAGCATTAATGACTGTGAATTCATGAATGGTTCTTGGATTTTGATCTCCAATTTGGTTTCCTTAATGACATAAGGAGATCAAATTGATATACGACTAATCAGTCTCAATTCTTTTCCATAATTAATCCTTTTCAATTTCAATTATAACAACAATTATGTGTATATGTAAACCCCGGAACAGAAATTCTTACACGGATACCTAGTCAGGTATCTTATCTACATATTCCTATTAGGAAATCGTCGTGCTTGCATTTTTCATTGAATATATTGAATATAAAATCGAAATTTGGATATAGCACGACCTATGTTGCCTCAAGGGAACTTCGATAAAAGATGGGATATACGGATAGCTAGATAGTTATATCTGCATGTACTTAATAAATATGACTTCTCTTACGCACTTCAATCGTATTCTACTAATTAACAAATGGGTAGAAATATCTTTTCTCTCTGCGAATCATTTTTTGAACAACGGAATCGATGAAATAAATTAAGTGCTAAAATCAAAGTCAACTCTAGACGGTTCCTGATTATTCTGTCTTTATCTCACTCATAGAGAACAGATTCAATTCCGAATCCATTTATGGTACCCAATCTGGTCGTAATATCATAAAGTAGAAATTGGATCTATTTTGATATTCTATACAAGACTCCATAAGTCTAAGTGGCAGAATTTTGTTTCCAGGAATGTTTTATCAATTCATTTCCATTTGTATCTGTCGCAAATTCGAATTTGAGTCACATTTTTTTTTATTCCTCCGTTCATACGTATTTAGTACATATATATATGTATATGGGGTTGGATAAAATTTCATGTTGTTCAAATGAGCAAAATATACATTCCATCGTTGCTAGATCAATCTATATGGTTCAACGAAGAGTGAGCCAATAGTTGGATTTTTTCGATAAACGGAAAACTTAAGATGTTCCGGGATGGAAATGAGGGAATGTATACAATACCAGGGTTTAGTCAGATACAATTTGACGGATTTTGTAGGTTCATTGATCAAGGCTTGATGGAAGAACTTCATAAGTTTCCAAAAATTGAAGATACAGATCAAGAAATTGAATTTCAATT